GGATTAATGACTAATCAGCCCATGATCACACATAACTGTGGTGTCATGCATTTGGTACTTTTTAACTTTTAGGGGGGGAACTTGCTATGACTCAACTATGACCGTAAACGGTCTCGACACGCCGAGCGGTTTGTAGCTGGACTTATTCACTATGCTAGGATCTTGCATGATATCAGACAAGGTGTTATTCAGTTAATGGTTACAGGACATATACTTCAACCCTAATGATCAACCGGGACAGACAAGGCGCACCCACGTATACGCGCGCACGTACATACGTACGCACATACACTCACGCATACGCACACATGTACGTACGCACACTCACGCATACGCACACATGTACGTACGCACACCCACGCATACGCACACATGTACGTACGCACACCCACGCATACGCACACATGTACGTACGCACACCCACGCATACGCACACACGTACGTACGCACACCCACGCATACGCACACACGTACGTACGCACACCCACGCATACGCACACACGTACGCACGCGCGTTTATCCAACAGATAAACAACTAGCTTAAACAAACCCCCCTTACCCCCCGTAACCCTACAATATGAAAATGCGTCTATTATTGTCTTGCCAAACCCCAAAAACAAGACTAAACACAGATTCAACCATAAGGCCCGAGCGCAGACTTAAGATCACCACAACCCAATAAACACTAAATCTAACCATCTGCATTATCCTAGTTGTTCGTGGATATCTATAGATGTGTGTCGCTCGCTCTAACTCATCCCCATCTAACCCCCACGACCATAACACAAACAAATGAAACTAAAGTTAATGTAGCTTAAACACGCAAAGCAAGGCACTGAAAATGCCTAGATGAATCGTCAGATTCCATAAACACAAAGGTTTGGTCCTGGCCTTTCCATTAGTTATTAACAGGATTACACATGCAAGTCTCCGCATCCCGGTGAAAATGCCCTCTAAATCACCAACCGACCTAAAGGAGCAGGCATCAAGCACACACACGTAGCTTATGACGCCTTGCTTAGCCACACCCCCACGGGATACAGCAGTGGTAAAAATTAAGCCATGAACGAAAGTTCGACTAAGCCATGTTAAATAGGGTTGGTAAATTTCGTGCCAGCCACCGCGGTCATACGATTAACCCGAACTAATAGACATACGGCGTAAAGCGTGTTACAGAGCAAATTCCAACGATAAAGTTAAATCTTAACTAAGCCGTAGAAAGCTGCAGTTAATGTGAAAATAAGACACGAAAGTAGCTTTAACACATCCGATCACACGATAGCTAAGACCCAAACTGGGATTAGATACCCCACTATGCCTAGCCCTAAACTCAGATAGATAATTAAACAAACCTATCCGCCAGAGAACTACTAGCAACAGCTTAAAACTCAAAGGACTTGGCGGTGCTTTACATCCCTCTAGAGGAGCCTGTTCTATAATCGATAAACCCCGATACACCTCACCATCCCTTGCTAATCCAGTCTATATACCGCCATCCTCAGCAAACCCTAAAAAGGAAGAATAGTAAGCACAAGTATCTTAACATAAAAAAGTTAGGTCAAGGTGTAGCCCATGGGATGGGAAGCAATGGGCTACATTTTCTGCGTCAGAACACCCCTATACGAAAATTCTTATGAAACTAAGAATCAAAGGAGGATTTAGCAGTAAATTAAGAATAGAGAGCTTAATTGAATAGGGCCATAAAGCACGCACACACCGCCCGTCACCCTCCTCAAGTGATACACAACCTAAAAAATCCTATTTAACTGGCAACAAACACAAGAGGAGACAAGTCGTAACAAGGTAAGCACACCGGAAGGTGTGCTTGGATACAAGATGTAGCTTAAACAAAGCATCCGGCTTACACCCAGAAGATTTCATATCAAACTGACCATCTTGAGCCAAGCCTAGCCCAAACAACCATAAACTCAACTAACACAGGCACGTAAACCAAAACATTCAATAAATCATAAAAGTATAGGAGATAGAAATTTGATTTGGCGCTATAGAGATAGTACCGCAAGGGAAAGATGAAAGAATAAATTAAAAGCACCACACAGCAAAGCTTACACCTTGTACCTTTTGCATAATGAATTAGCTAGACATAGTCTAACAAAGAGAACTTAAGCTAGACCCCCCGAAACCAGACGAGCTACCCATGAACAATCTTTACAGGATGAACTCGTCTATGTCGCAAAATAGTGAGAAGATTTGTGGGTAGAGGTGAAAAGCCTATCGAGCCTGGTGATAGCTGGTTGCCCAGAACAGAATTTTAGTTCAACTTTAAACTTGCCTAAAAACCCTAAAAATTTCAATGTAAGTTTAAAATATAATCTAAAAAGGTACAGCTTTTTAGAACTAGGATACAGCCTTTATTAGAGAGTAAGCACAAACATAACCATAGTTGGCTTAAAAGCAGCCACCAATTAAGAAAGCGTTAAAGCTCAACAACCACCATACCTTAATACCAAAAATACGCAACAAACTCCTAATTTAATACTGGGCTAATCTATTTAACAATAGAAGCAATAATGCTAATATGAGTAACAAGAAATACTTCTCCCTGCACAAGCTTATATCAGAACGGATACCCACTGATAGTTAACAACAAGATATGAACAACCCAACCATAAACCAAATATCCTAAGCTAACTGTTGACCCAACACAGGCGTGCACCCAGGGAAAGATTAAAAGAAGTAAAAGGAACTCGGCAAACACAAACCCCGCCTGTTTACCAAAAACATCACCTCTAGCATATCCAGTATTAGAGGCACTGCCTGCCCAGTGACATAAGTTAAACGGCCGCGGTATCCTAACCGTGCAAAGGTAGCATAATCACTTGTTCTCTAAATAAGGACTAGTATGAATGGCCACACGAGGGTTTAACTGTCTCTTACTTCCAATCAGTGAAATTGACCTTCCCGTGAAGAGGCGGGAATACAACAATAAGACGAGAAGACCCTGTGGAGCTTCAATTAACTGACCCAAAGAGACACAATTACAACCAACAGGGACAACAACTCTCCACATGGGTCAACAATTTAGGTTGGGGTGACCTCGGAGCATAAAACAACCTCCGAGTGATTTTAATCTAGACTAACCAGTCAAAAGTATTACATCACTTATTGATCCAATACACTTGATCAACGGAACAAGTTACCCTAGGGATAACAGCGCAATCCTATTTTAGAGTCCATATCAACAATAGGGTTTACGACCTCGATGTTGGATCAGGACACCCCGATGGTGCAGCAGCTATCAAAGGTTCGTTTGTTCAACGATTAAAGTCCTACGTGATCTGAGTTCAGACCGGAGCAATCCAGGTCGGTTTCTATCTATTACGCAATCTCTCCCAGTACGAAAGGACAAGAGAAATAAGGCCCACTTCACCAAAGCGCCCTAAGTAAAATAGATGATATAATCTCAATCTAAATAACTCACACAACCCACCACCCGAGAGCCTCGGGTTTGTTAGGGTGGCAGAGCCCGGTAATTGCATAAAACTTAAACCTTTACTGTCAGAGGTTCAACTCCTCTCCCTAACAACGTGCTTACACTCAACATTCTCTCACTAACCATCCCCATCCTCCTAGCCGTAGCTTTCCTAACCCTAGTGGAACGCAAAGTACTAGGCTACATACAACTACGCAAAGGACCCAACATCGTAGGACCATACGGGCTACTACAACCTATCGCAGACGCCCTAAAGCTATTTACCAAAGAACCCTTACGACCCCTCACATCATCCACCTCCATATTCATCATAGCCCCTATCCTAGCACTTTCACTTGCATTAATTATATGAGTACCGCTACCGATACCCCACCCACTTATTAATATAAACCTAGGCGTCCTATTCATACTAGCCATGTCCAGCCTCGCCGTCTACTCAATCCTATGGTCAGGATGAGCCTCAAACTCAAAATACGCCCTAATCGGAGCCCTACGGGCCGTAGCCCAAACAATTTCATACGAGGTAACACTAGCCATCATCCTACTGTCAGTATTACTAATAAATGGCTCATACACACTAGCCACACTAATTACCACACAAGAACACACCTGATTAATCCTCCCCGCATGACCGCTAACCATAATATGATTCATCTCAACACTAGCAGAAACCAACCGGGCCCCCTTCGACCTGACAGAAGGAGAATCAGAACTAGTCTCCGGCTTCAACGTAGAATACGCAGCAGGCCCATTCGCTCTATTCTTCATAGCAGAATACTCCAACATCATCATAATAAACAGCCTAACAACAATCCTATTCTTCGGCGCATTTCACAATCCATACATGCCAGAACTATACACCGTCAACTTCACCACCAAAACACTACTCCTCACAGCCATATTCCTATGAATCCGAGCATCCTACCCACGCTTCCGATACGACCAACTAATACACCTTCTGTGAAAAAACTTCCTACCCCTCACACTCGCCCTATGTATATGACACGTATCACTACCCATCATCACAGCCAGCATCCCACCCCAAACATAAGAAATATGTCTGACAAAAGAGTTACTTTGATAGAGTAAATCATAGAGGCCTCAAACCCTCTTATTTCTAGAATTATAGGACTCGAACCTAATCCTAAGAACTCAAAAATCTTCGTGCTACCACATTACACCATATTCTACAGTAAGGTCAGCTAAATAAGCTATCGGGCCCATACCCCGAAAATGTTGGTTTATACCCTTCCCGTACTAATCAAACCCCCTATTCTCATCACCATTATATTTACCGTAGTTGCAGGAACCACAATCGTACTAACAAGCTCACACTGACTCACAATTTGAATTGGATTCGAAATAAACCTCTTAGCTATCATTCCAATTCTCATAAAAAAACACAACCCACGCGCCACAGAAGCAGCTACAAAATATTTCCTAATACAAGCCACCGCATCAATACTCCTAATAATAGGGATCATCATCAACCTCTTGCACTCAGGACAATGGACAATATCAAAAAACACCAACCCCATAGCATCTACCATAATAACAATCGCCCTAGCAATAAAACTAGGCCTAGCCCCATTCCATTTCTGAGTGCCAGAGGTCACACAAGGAATCCCCATATCCTCAGGCCTAATCCTACTAACATGACAAAAAATCGCACCCCTATCAATCCTCTACCAAATCTCACCCACCCTCAACCCCAATCTACTAATACCAATAGCAATCGCATCAGTACTAGTCGGGGGCTGAGGGGGACTCAACCAAACACAACTACGAAAAATCCTAGCATACTCCTCAATCGCCCACATAGGCTGAATAGCAGCAATCACACCATACAACCCCACTATAATAATCCTAAACCTAATAATCTACATCATTATAACACTAACAACATTTATGCTATTTATACACAGCTCCTCCACAACAACATCATCACTATCCCAAACATGAAACAAAACACCCCTAACCACAGCCCTCATCCTCGCTTTAATAATGTCCCTAGGAGGCCTCCCACCCCTATCAGGATTTACACCAAAATGAATAATCATCCAAGAACTAACCAAAAACGAAATAATCACTACTCCAACCCTATTAGCCACCACAGCACTACTAAACCTATACTTCTACATACGACTCGCCTACGCCACAGCACTAACCATATTCCCCTCAACAAATAACATAAAAATAAAATGACAATTCAACACCACAAAAAAAATAATCCTTCTACCCCCCCTAACTGTGCTATCTACACTACTACTCCCCCTAACACCACTAATATCAATCCTGGACTAGGAGTTTAGGTTAAACTAGACCAAGAGCCTTCAAAGCCCTAAGCAAGCCACATAGACTTAACTCCTGCACACAACCCCATAAGGACTGCAAGAACCTATCTCACATCAATTGACTGCAAATCAACCACTTTAATTAAGCTAAGCCCTTACTAGACTGGCGGGCTCCAACCCCACGAACTTTTAGTTAACAGCTAAATACCCTAATCAACTGGCTTCAATCTACTTCTCCCGCCGCCTAGAAAAAAAGGCGGGAGAAGCCCCGGCAGCGTTGAAGCTGCTTCTTTGAATTTGCAATTCAACGTGATAGTTCACCACAAGGCTTGGCAAAAAGAGGGCTCGAACCTCTGTTTTTAGATTTACAGTCTAATGCTTACTCAGCCATTTTACCTATGTTCATAAACCGCTGATTATTTTCTACCAACCACAAAGATATCGGCACCCTCTATCTCCTATTTGGTGCCTGGGCAGGTATAGTAGGGACTGCCCTTAGTCTCCTAATCCGAGCTGAGCTTGGCCAGCCTGGCTCTTTATTAGGAGATGATCAGATTTACAATGTAGTTGTCACTGCCCACGCGTTTGTAATAATTTTCTTCATAGTTATGCCAATCATGATTGGGGGTTTTGGTAATTGACTAGTGCCACTAATAATTGGAGCACCTGACATAGCATTTCCTCGGATAAATAACATAAGCTTTTGACTACTACCCCCGTCCTTCTTACTCCTACTCACATCTTCAATAGTAGAAGCTGGCGCAGGTACTGGATGAACCGTATATCCCCCTCTAGCTGGCAACCTAGCCCATGCAGGGGCATCCGTGGATTTGACTATCTTTTCTCTTCATTTGGCAGGTGTCTCCTCAATCCTAGGTGCCATTAATTTTATTACAACCATTATTAACATAAAACCCCCAGCCCTATCACAATATCAGACACCCTTGTTTGTATGGTCTGTTCTAATTACTGCCGTACTGTTACTTCTGTCACTACCAGTCCTAGCAGCTGGGATCACCATACTCCTAACAGACCGAAATCTTAATACAACCTTCTTCGATCCTGCCGGGGGAGGAGACCCCATCTTGTACCAACACCTATTCTGATTTTTCGGCCACCCAGAAGTATATATTCTAATCCTCCCAGGATTTGGAATAATTTCACACATTGTTACATACTACTCAGGCAAAAAAGAACCTTTTGGTTACATAGGTATAGTCTGGGCCATGATGTCCATTGGTTTCTTAGGCTTCATTGTATGAGCACACCACATGTTTACAGTGGGCATAGACGTAGACACACGAGCATACTTCACATCGGCCACCATAATTATTGCCATCCCAACCGGAGTGAAGGTATTCAGCTGACTCGCAACCCTCCACGGAGGAAACATTAAATGATCTCCCGCCATACTATGGGCCCTGGGCTTTATCTTCCTGTTTACTGTAGGGGGTCTGACAGGAATTGTACTGGCCAACTCCTCACTAGACATTGTTCTTCACGACACATATTATGTAGTAGCTCACTTCCATTACGTGCTATCCATGGGTGCAGTTTTCGCCATCATAGGAGGCTTTGTCCACTGATTCCCACTATTCTCAGGATATACTCTAGATGACACTTGAGCAAAAATCCACTTTACAATTATATTTGTAGGTGTTAACATAACATTCTTCCCTCAACACTTCCTAGGCTTGTCTGGAATACCCCGACGTTACTCCGATTATCCAGACGCATATACAACTTGAAACACAATTTCTTCAATAGGCTCTTTTATTTCACTAACAGCTGTAATATTGATAATCTTCATGATTTGAGAGGCCTTTGCATCCAAACGAGAAGTCGCAGTAGTGGAACTAACCACAACCAACCTCGAATGGCTGCACGGGTGTCCTCCCCCTTATCACACGTTCGAGGAGCCAACTTACGTTTCTCTGAAATAAGAAAGGAAGGAGTCGAACCCTCTAAAACTGGTTTCAAGCCAACACCATAGCCACTATGTCTTTCTTAGCAAAGAGGTTCTAGTAAAAAAATTACATAACTTTGTCGAAGTTAAAGTATAGGCTCATCCCCTTTGTACCTCTATGCCATATCCATTCCAGCTAGGCTTCCAAGACGCTACTTCCCCTATTATAGAAGAGCTCCTGCACTTCCACGACCACACACTAATAATCGTATTCCTAGTCAGCTCCCTGGTATTGTACATTATTTCACTCATACTAACAACTAAACTTACACACACTAGTACAATAGATGCCCAAGAAGTAGAGACTATCTGAACAATCTTACCCGCCATCATTTTAATCCTTATCGCACTACCCTCTCTGCGAATCCTCTATATAATAGACGAAATCAACAACCCTTCTCTAACCGTAAAAACTATGGGACACCAATGGTACTGAAGTTATGAATATACGGATTACGAAGATTTAAACTTCGACTCATACATGATTCCCACACAAGAGCTAAAACCAGGGGAACTACGACTATTAGAAGTCGACAACCGAGTAATTCTACCCGTAGAGATAACCATCCGAATACTGATTTCATCCGAAGACGTCCTACACTCGTGGACTGTGCCATCCCTGGGCCTAAAGACCGATGCCATTCCAGGTCGACTCAACCAAACGACCCTGATAGGTGTACGGCCTGGACTATACTACGGACAATGCTCAGAAATCTGTGGCTCAAACCACAGCTTTATGCCTATTGTCCTTGAATTGGTTCCACTGACTTATTTCGAAAAATGATCAGTAACCATACTTTAAGACCACTGAGAAGCTAACCAGAGCATTAACCTTTTAAGTTAAAGACTGAGAGTTTAAACCTCTCCTTAGTGACATGCCACAACTAGACACATCAACCTGATTTATCACCATCATATCAATAATCATCACACTATTCATTATATTTCAACTAAAAATCTCAAAACACACACACCCATGAAACCCGGAACCCAAGCCCCCTATAACACTAAAACAACCCAGCCCCTGAGAAAAAAAATGAACGAAAATCTATTCTCCTCTTTCACTACCCCAACAATAATAGGCCTACCTATCGTTGTTTTAATTACCATATTCCCAAGCATCCTATTCCCCTCACCAAACCGATTGATTAATAACCGCCTAGTCTCACTCCAACAATGACTAGTACAACTAACAGCAAAACAAATACTCACCACCCACAATCATAAAGGACAGACATGAGCTTTAATGCTAATGTCCCTAATTATATTTATCGGCTCAACTAACCTACTGGGGCTACTCCCACACTCATTCACACCCACAACACAACTCTCTATAAACCTGGGAATAGCTATCCCCCTATGAGCAGCTACCGTGATGGTCGGGTTCCGACATAAAACAAAGGCATGCCTAGCTCACTTTCTACCCCAAGGAACACCTTTCCCCCTAATCCCCATGCTCGTAATCATTGAAACCATTAGCCTATTCATTCAACCCGTGGCCCTAGCTGTGCGACTCACGGCTAACATTACTGCAGGTCACCTGTTAATGCACCTAATCGGAGGCGCTACCCTAGCACTGATAAAAATCAGCACCTCTACTGCTCTTATCGCTTTTACAGTCCTTGTCCTACTGACAATCCTTGAATTCGCCGTAGCCCTGATTCAGGGCTACGTTTTTACCCTACTAGTAAGCCTATACCTACACGACAATACCTAATGACCCACCAAACTCACACCTACCACATAGTAAACCCAAGTCCATGACCACTCACAGGGGCCCTCTCAGCCCTACTAATAACTTCAGGCTTGGTAATGTGATTTCACTTTAACTCAATACTACTACTAATACTAGGGATAACAACCAACCTATTAACCATACTCCAGTGGTGGCGAGACATTATCCGAGAAAGCACATTCCAGGGACACCACACGCCCACTGTACAAAAGGGGCTGCGATATGGAATAGTCCTCTTTATCATTTCAGAAGTGTTCTTTTTCACAGGTTTCTTCTGAGCCTTTTACCACTCAAGCCTCGCCCCAACACCTGAGCTTGGGGGATGTTGACCCCCCACAGGAATCACCCCTTTAAACCCCCTAGAGGTTCCCCTACTAAACACCTCAGTACTATTGGCTTCCGGCGTATCTATTACCTGGGCCCACCACAGCCTAATAGAAGGCAACCGCAAACACATACTCCAGGCCCTTTCCATCACTATTTCCCTAGGGGTTTATTTTACTTTGCTCCAAGCCTCAGAATATTACGAAACATCCTTTACAATCTCTGACGGCGTGTATGGGTCCACTTTCTTCATAGCCACAGGGTTCCATGGACTGCATGTCATCATTGGATCTACTTTCCTCATTGTATGCTTTATCCGCCAACTAAAATACCACTTCACATCCAACCACCACTTCGGATTCGAAGCCGCTGCCTGATACTGACACTTTGTAGACGTAGTATGACTGTTCTTATACGTCTCCATTTATTGATGAGGGTCTTATTTCTTTAGTACCAACTAGTACAATTGGCTTCCAACCAATTAGTTTCGGTCTAACCCGAAAAGAAATAATAAACATAATAATAGCCCTCCTCATCAACACAGCACTATCCACACTACTAGCACTAATCGCATTCTGATTACCCCAACTAAACGTATATGCAGAAAAAGCAAGTCCATATGAGTGTGGCTTCGACCCAATGGGGTCGGCCCGCCTACCCTTCTCCATAAAATTCTTCCTAGTCGCCATTACATTCCTATTATTCGACCTAGAAATCGCACTACTACTTCCCCTCCCATGAGCTTCACAAACAAATGATCTATCGACTATGCTCACCATAGCCCTCCTATTAATCTCCCTCCTGGCCGCAAGCTTAGCATACGAATGAACCCAAAAAGGACTAGAGTGGGCTGAATATGATAATTAGTTTAAACAAAACAAATGATTTCGACTCATTAGATTATAGGTACTCTATAATTATCAAATGTCCATCGTATACATTAACATCCTCCTAGCCTTCGTCACATCTCTCTTGGGTCTGCTAATTTACCGATCACACCTTATATCCTCACTACTGTGCTTAGAGGGCATAATACTATCCCTATTTATTATAATGACTGTAGTAATCTTAAACAACCACTTTACACTAGCCAGCATGGCCCCTATTATCCTCTTAGTGTTCGCCGCCTGCGAAGCAGCCCTGGGCCTATCCCTACTAGTAATAGTCTCTAACACCTATGGGACCGACTACGTACAAAACCTGAACCTCCTGCAATGCTAAAAATCATTATCCCAACTACAATACTAATTCCCCTTACTTGACTATCCAAGTCCAACATGATCTGAATCAACTCGACAACCCACAGTCTACTAATTAGCCTTATTAGCCTATCCTACCTCAATCAATTCAGCGATAACAGCCTTAACTTCTCGTTACTATTTTTCTCAGACCCACTCTCCGCACCCCTACTAGCACTAACAACCTGACTCCTGCCCCTAATACTGACAGCTAGCCAGAACCACCTGTCAAAAGAAACCATCGCCCGAAAAAAACTATATATTACTATACTCACTCTCCTCCAACTATTCTTAATTATAACATTTACCGCCACTGAACTTATCATATTTTACATCCTATTCGAAGCTACGCTCGCACCCACTCTAATTATTATCACACGATGAGGCAATCAGACGGAACGTCTTAATGCGGGCCTATACTTTCTATTCTACACCCTGGTGGGCTCACTACCTTTATTAATTGCATTGTTATATATTCAAAATACAACTGGCTCCTTAAACTTCCTAATTGCACAATACTGGGTCAAACCCATCTCAACCACTTGATCCAACATTTTCCTATGACTAGCATGCATAATGGCCTTCATAGTAAAAATACCCCTATATGGATTACACCTATGACTTCCCAAAGCACATGTAGAAGCTCCCATTGCCGGATCAATAGTCCTAGCAGCCGTACTTCTAAAACTCGGGGGCTACGGAATAATACGCATTACTGTACTACTAAACCCCCTAACCGGCCAAATAGCATACCCGTTCCTAATATTATCACTATGGGGCATAATCATGACTAGCTCTATTTGCTTACGCCAAACAGACTTAAAATCCCTAATCGCATACTCATCAGTAAGCCACATGGCCTTAGTAATCGTAGCAGTACTCATCCAAACACCATGGAGCTACATAGGAGCAACAGCCCTAATAATCGCCCACGGACTCACATCATCCATACTATTCTGCTTAGCAAACTCAAACTACGAACGCGTACACAGCCGAACCATAATTTTAGCACGAGGGTTACAAACACTACTACCACTAATAGCTGCCTGATGACTACTAGCCAGCCTAGCAAACCTAGCTCTTCCACCAACCATTAACCTATTAGGAGAGCTATTTGTAATGATAGCATCCTTTTCATGATCCAACACCACCATCGCCCTCATAGGAACTAACATCATCATCACAGCTCTGTACTCTCTATACATACTAATCACAACCCTACGAGGAAAACAAACAGACCATGTTAAAAATATCAAGCCATCATTTACACGAGAAAATGCTCTAATAGCTCTGCACCTCCTTCCACTATTACTTCTTTCGCTCAATCCTAAGATCGTTCTAGGACCTATTCACTGTAAACATAGTTTAACACAAAACACCAGATTGTGAATCTGACAATAGAAGATCGAAACTTCTTGTTTACCGAAAAAGTACGCAAGAACTGCTAATTCATGCTTCCATGCCCAAAAACATGGCTTTTTCAACTTTTATAGGATTGAAGTGATCCGTTGATCTTAGGAGTCAAAAAATTGGTGCAACTCCAAATAAAAGTAATAAATCTATTTAACTCTCTCACTATAACAGCAATATTTATTCTACTCTTGCCGATCATCATAACTAGCACTCAAATGTATAAAAGCAGCCTGTATCCTAGTTACGTAAAAACTACAACTTCCTATGCTTTCGCTATTGTCATAATTCCGGCCTTAATATTTATCTACTCCGGACAAGAAGCAATTATCTCAAACTGACACTGAATGACAGTTCAAACACTAAAACTCTCAATGAGCTTTAAACTCGACTATTTCTCAATCATATTCATACCCGTAGCACTTTTCGTCACACGGTCTATTATAGAATTTTCAATCTGGTATATACATGCTGATCCATACATCAACCGGTTCTTCAAATACCTTCTCATATTTCTCATTACAATAATTATTCTAGTAACCGCCAACAATCTATTTCAACTATTCGTCGGCTGGGAGGGGGTGGGAATCATGTCCTTCCTGCTTATCGGATGGTGATACGGCCGAACAGACGCCAACACCGCGGCCCTGCAAGCAGTACTTTACAACCGCATCGGAGACGTAGGATTCATCCTAGCCATAGCATGATTCCTCACCAACTCAAACACATGGGAATTTCAACAAATCTTTGCCACAAAACACGAAAGCCTGAACACACCCCTAATAGGACTCCTCCTAGCAGCCACAGGCAAGTCTGCCCAATTTGGCCTACACCCATGACTACCATCAGCCATAGAAGGACCCACACCTGTATCAGCCCTACTCCACTCAAGCACAATAGTGGTAGCTGGCGTATTCCTACTAATCCGCTTCCACCCCCTAATAGAACAGAGCAAGACTGCACAAACCCTCACGCTATGTCTGGGGGCTATCACCACCCTATTCACAGCAATCTGTGCCTTAACACAAAACGATATCAAAAAAATTATCGCTTTCTCCACCTCCAGTCAACTAGGCCTCATAATCGTAACAATCGGAATTAATCAACCATACCTTGCATTCCTGCACATCTGCACACACGCATTCTTTAAAGCCATATTATTCATGTGCTCTGGCTCAATTATCCACAGTTTAAATGATGAACAAGACATTCGAAAAATAGGCGGACTATTCAAATCAATACCATTCACCACTACCGCCCTGATCGTAGGAAGCCTCGCACTTACAGGAATACCCTTCCTAACAGGATTTTACTCTAAAGACCTGATTATCGAAACCGCCAGCACGTCCCACACCAATGCTTGAGCCCTATTAATAACACTTATCGCCACATCCCTAACAGCCGCCTACAGTACTCGAATCATGTTCTTTACACTTCTAGAACAACCCCGCTTTAATTCTCTAAGCCCAATCAATGAAAACAACCCCCTCCTAATCAATTCCATTAAACACCTCCTAATCGGAAGCATCTTTGCAGGGTATTTAATCTCCCACAACATCCCCCCAACAACCACCCCACAAACAACCATGCCCCACTACCTAAAACTAATTGCCCTTATAGCTACTATCACAGGCTTTGTTCTAGCACTAGAACTCAGCCTCGTAACCAAAAACCTAAAACTCAACCCCGCCTCAAACATATTTAAATTTTCCAACCTCCTAGGATACTTCCCAACTATCATCCACCGCTCCCTGCCGCTAGCCAACCTAACAATAAGCCAAAAATCCGCATCAACACTACTAGACCTCATTTGGCTAGAAAATGTATTACCAAAATCCATCTCATACTTCCAAATAAAATCATCAACCATCGTATCCAACCAAAAAGGACTAATCAAACTCTACTTCCTGTCGTTCATAATTACCCTAACAATCAGCCTACTCCTACTTAATTACCACGAGTAATTTCCATAATTACTAAAACTCCAGTAAACAACGACCAACCTGTTACAATAACCAACCAAGTCCCATAGCTATACAAGGCAGCAACTCCCATAGCCTCCTCACTAAAAAAACCTGAATCACCGGTATCATAAATCACCCAATCACCCGCACCATTAAACTTAAAAACAACCTCAACTTCGTTCCCCTCAAGAACATAACAAGCCACCAACAACTCTGCCAACACCCCCGTAATAAATATCGCCAACACAGCCTTACTAGAAACCCAGGCCTCAGGATAAGGCTCTGTCGCCATAGCCGCAGTATAACCAAATACCACAAGCATTCCCCCTAAATAAATTAAAAAAACTATTAAACCTAAAAAAGACCCGCCAAAATTTGATACAATACCACACCCAATACCACCAGCCACAATCAAACCAAAACCCCCGTAGATCGGTGAAGGCTTTGAAGAAAAACTAACAAAGCTCACCACAAAAATAGTACTTAAGACAAATACAATGTGTGTTGTCATCATTCCCACATGGAATCTAACCATGACTAACGGTATGAAAAACCATCGTTGTATTTCAACTATAAGAACTAGAACTTAATGACCAACATTCGAAAATCTCACCCACTCATTAAAATTATCAACAAATCATTCATTGACCTCCCCACCCCATCCAACATCTCAGCATGATGAAATTTCGGGTCACTACTAGGAATCTGCTTAGTCTTACAAATCCTGACAGGCCTATTCCTAGCCATACACTACACATCAGACACAACAACCGCCTTCTCATCAGTGACCCACATCTGCCGAGACGTTAACTACGGCTGAATCATCCGATACATACACGCCAACGGAGCTTCCATATTCTTCATCTGTCTATATATACACATCGGCCGAGGAATATACTACGGATCTTATACACTCCCAGAGACGTGAAATACCGGAATCCTACTACTATTCACAGTAATAGCTACCGCATTCATGGGTTATGTCCTACCGTGAGGCCAAATATCATTCTGAGGTGCCACAGTCATTACCAACCTCCTATCAGCCATCCCGTACATCGGAACCAATTTAGTAGAGTGAGTCTGAGGAGGATTCTCAGTGGATAAAGCCACATTAACACGATTCTTCGCCCTCCACTTTATCCTCCCATTTATCGTCCTAGCCCTGGTAACCGTCCACCTACTATTCCTACACGAAACAGGCTCCAACAACCCCTCAGGAATAACATCAGACACAGACAAAATCCCATTTCACCCCTACTATACCACCAAAGACATTCTAGGCCTCCTACTCCTGATCCTAATACTATTACTCCTTACACTATTCTCACCAGACCTCCTAGGAGACCCCGACAACTACACACCAGCCAACCCCTTAAATACCCCACCACATATTAAGCCTGAATGATACTTCCTATTCGCATATGCAATTCTTCGATCTATTCCCAACAAATTAGGAGGCGTATTAGCCCTAATCCTATCGATCCTAGTCCTAACAATAGTACCACTACTACACACCTCAAAACAACGAGGAATGACATTCCGACCAATCAGCCAATGCCTATTTTGACTTTTAGTGGTGGATTTACTAACTCTAACATGAATCGGAGGACAACCAGTGGAACACCCATACACCATTATCGGCCAACTGGCTTCCATTACATACTTCTCCATTATCCTGATTCTAATGCCCATCTCCGGCATTATCGAAAACCACCTCTTAAAATGAAGAGCCTTTGTAGTACATAAAATACCTTGGTCTTGTAAACCAAAAAAGGAGAACATCCACCCTCCCTAAGGCTTCAAGGAAGGAACTACAGCCCCGCCATCAGCACCCAAAGCTGACATTCTATTTAAACTATTCCCTGCAAACCCACTCCCCAGACCCACAATACTACAAACACCTCAACCACCACCACACATTCCCACACTAATCACGTATCCATAGACACCACAACCTCAATAGCAACCACTAAGCACCACACTATTAAAACACACCACACATACAACGCACCAACCATCCAACCCCTATAACCACTAAACACACAAGCACCACACTACAAGGACGAACCACATAAACCATCCCATAAATGACGTTACGCTCACACGGATCCAGCATGTTGAAATACATTACATGTGCTGTGTACGGTTAGCTGTTTTGTGGACATTAGTATGTCCGCATAGGCATAATGTACTGAGACATACTATGTACATCGTGCATTAACTGATAGTCCCCATGAATATTAAGTACCTATGTAACTGTAATGTATTAAGACATACTATGTACATCGTGCATTAACTGATAGTCCCCATGAATATTAAGTACCTATGTAACTGTAATGTATTAAGACATACTATGTACATCGTGCATTAACTGATAGTCCCCATGAATATTAAGTACCTATGTAACTGTAATGTATTAAGACATACTATGTACATCGTGCATTAACTGATAGTCCCCATGAATATTAAGCATGTACAATATACTCATGATATTACATAATACATATAGTGTATAACGTGCATAAAACTGGTTCAATCAACAATCACTTTGTGAACTTCAATTATTTGGAAGCTTGGCGGTCATGCCTCGAGAAACCAACAATCCTTGCTTGAACGTGTATCTCTTCTTGCTCCGGGCCCATTTCAACGTGGGGGTTTCTATGTTGAAACTATACCTGGCATCTGGTTCTTACTTCAGGGTCATCGTAAACCTCAATCCAATCCTTCACTTGCTTCAAATAGGACATCTCGAT